TTAAGGAACTCAACAAAAAAATTAGCAAATTTAGAAAAAACTGTTTTTTGGTTCTAAGAATTATCAAAGAAAAAATAACATTGTTTATAAAGATACCAAATGAAAGAAAAAAATGGATTATTCAAAACCTTCTCTTTTTTAATAAAATAATCAAAAAACTTTCAATTGTAAATCCAATTTTAGTATTTGGATTAAGAGAAAAATCAAGTGAAATACAAAAAGAAAACAATTCTATTATTAATAATCAGATGATTCATCAATCATCCATTCAAGAAGCCCAATTCGTGAATTTGACAAATTTTTCAGTGACAGAAAAAAGAATGAAAGATCTAGCTAATAGAACAAGAACAATCAAAAATCAAATAGATAAAATTTCAAAAAACAAGAAAAAAGAATCAGTAACTGTAAATATTAGTCCCAACAAAACACATTATAGTATTAAAAGATTAGAATCACCCCAAAATATTGGTCAAATATTAAAAAAAAGAAATGCTCGATTAATCTCTAAATCGATTTTTTTTATAAAATTTTTTAGGGAAAAGATATACGGAGATCTATTTCTATCTATTATTAATATTTCCAGAATTTATACACAACTTTTTTTTGGATTTGGATCAACAAAAAAAAAATTTGATAAATCTATTTACAATCATGAAACAAATCAAGAAAGGATTGATACAACAAATAAAAATCAAATTAAGTTTATTTCGAGTATAAAAAAATCAATTTTGTGTTTTAATTTTAATAATAATATTAACAAGAATTCAAAAAGTTATTCTGATTTATCTTTTTTGTCACAAGCCTATGTATTTTACAAATTATCACAAACCCAACAACTTATTAATTTTTATAAGTTAAGATCTGTTTTTCAAAATAACGGAACATCTTTATTTCTTAAGAATGAAATAAAAGATTATTTTGAAGTACAAGGAATAACTCATTCCAAACTAAGGACTAAAAAAATTCCAAATTACGGAATGAATCAATGGAAAAACTGGTTAAAAACGAATTATCAATACGATTTATCTCAGAGAAAATGGTCTCGATTAGTAGCACAAAAATGGCGAAATAGAATCAATGAATATTGTCGGGGTGAAAAACAAAATTTAAAAAAAAAAAAATGGAATTCATATGAAAAAGAACAATTAATTAATTCCAATTACCAAAATGCAAATAATTCTGAAGCCGATTTATTGTTATTAACTCATAAAAAAGAAAATTTAAAAAAAAACTCTAGATATGATGTTTTATCATATAAATTTCTTTTTTATGAGGATAAGAAGGACTCTTATAGATATAGTTATAGGGCACCATTCCAAGTAAATAAAAACCAACAGTTATCTTATACGTATAATTACAACATACATAACGACAAATCGATTGATATGTGGTGGAGTATCCCTATCACTAATTTTTTATTCCTAAATAAAATTATGGATATCGAGAAAAATACGGATAGAAAATATTTTGATTGGAAAATCCTCAATTTTTGTCTTACAAAGAAAATGAATATTGGAACCTGGATCGATATCAGTACTAGCAGTAATAAAAATACTAATACCGAACCTAAGAATTTTCAAATTGTTGATAAAATAAATAAAAAAGATATTTTTTATCACACAATTTATCAAGAGATTAAGCGATCACATCAAAAGAAAAAACGTTTTGATTGGATGGGAATGAATGAAGAAATACTAAGTCGTCCCATATCGAATCTGGAATCTTGGTTCTTCCCAGAATTTGTCTTACTTTATAATGCATATAAAATCAAACCCTGGGCTATACCAATTAATTTGCTTTTTTCAAATTCTAATCGAAGTGAAAATTTTAGTGACAATAAAAACATCAATAGAAAGAAAAAAAAGAATGCTTTTAGACTATCAAAAGAAAAAAAATCTCTTGAATTAGAGAATAAAAATCAAGATGAAAAAGAACTCGTAGGTCAAGGAGATCTTAGATTAAATGTTCAAGAGAACTCTGAATTTGTTTTCTCAAACCAACACAAAGATATTGAAGAAGATTATATAGCATCAGATATAAAAAAACGTAAAAAGAAAAAACAATACAAGAGTAGTACAGAAGCAGAACTTGATTTCTTCCTAAAAAGATATTTGCTTTTTCAATTGAGATGGGATGATTCTTTGAATCAAAAACTGATCAATAATGTCAAAGTATATAGTCTTCTGCTTAGGTTGATAAATCCAAGAGAAATTACTATATCTGCGATTGAAAGGAGAGAAATGAGTCTGGATATAATGCTGATTCAGAAAAATTTATCTCTTACGGAATTGATAAAAAAAGGAATATTGATTATTGAACCAATTCGCCTGTCTCTAAAGGGTGATGGACAATTTAGTCTGTATCAAACCATAGGTATTTCATTGGTTCATAAAAGTAAACACCAAAATAATAAAAAAAGACACAACGAAAATGTTACTACGAACAATTTGTATGAATCGGTTCCACGACATCAAAAAATGATAGAAAATAGAGACAAAAACAATTATGATTTGCTTGTTCCTGAAAATATTTTATCGCCTCGACGTCGTCGAGAATTGAGAATTCTAATTTGTTTCAATTCAAAGAATAATAAGGGTGTGGATAAAAATCCAGTATTTTCCAATGGGAATAAGGTAAAAAACTGTAGTCAATTTTTTGATAAAAGCAAATATCTTGATCGAGAAAAAAATAAACTTATAAAATTCAAATTCTTTCTTTGGCCCAATTATCGATTAGAAGATTTAGCTTGTATGAATCGTTATTGGTTCGATACTAATAACGGTAGTCGTTTTAGTCTATTAAGAATACATATGTATCCACGATTAAAAACTCATTTATGATACATTTCTCTTATATATTCCTTATAATCTAGTAGATAAATAAATGCGCACACGCCTTGTCTTACATCCAATTTTGATAATTCGCTAATGTTTGAATTAGATACAGAAATGAATTAACCGAATTTTCTTTATTCATTTTTTTTTGATAAAATGAATGAATAAGGAAATTCGGATTATTATATATACCAGATTAAAATAGCTGGCATTATTATTACTGATCGGCAAAATTCCACCATATTTGGTAAAAAGAGGAAGGTTTAAAATTTATGACAAAAAAATCATTCGTATCCGTTATTTCGCATGAAGAAAAAGAAGAAAACAGGGGGTCCGTTGAATTTCAAGTAGTCCGTTTTACCAATAAGATACGAAGACTTACTTCACATTTGGAATTGCACAAAAAAGACTATTCATCTCAGAGAGGTCTACGAAAAATTCTAGGAAAGCGGCAACGACTATTGGCTTATTTGTCAAAAAAAGATGGAGTACGTTATAAAGAATTAATAAGTCAATTGAACATTCGAAAGCTAAAAACACGTTAATTTTAATTTGAAGAGACGTTTTGAATTATTTGATTTAATTTATTAGATCTTGAATTTTGATGAACTTCTTTTTGTTTTCAGCAATTCATGCAAAAATGACTAATGAATCGGGGAAAAACCTATGACTGTACCAACTACAAGAAAAGACCTCATGATAGTCAATATGGGTCCTCACCATCCATCCATGCATGGCGTTCTCCGACTCATCGTTACTTTAGACGGTGAAGATGTTATTGACTGTGAACCAATATTGGGTTATTTACACAGAGGGATGGAAAAAATTGCGGAAAACCGAACAATTATACAATATCTGCCTTATGTAACACGTTGGGATTATTTAGCCACTATGTTCACCGAAGCAATAACGGTAAATGGACCAGAACAATTGGGAAATATTCAAGTACCCAAAAGGGCTAGCTATATCAGAGTGATTATGTTGGAGTTAAGTCGTATAGCATCTCATTTGTTATGGCTCGGCCCTTTTATGGCAGATATTGGCGCACAGACCCCCTTCTTCTATATTCTCAGAGAAAGAGAATTGATATATGATTTATTCGAAGCTGCCACCGGTATGAGAATGATGCATAATTATTTTCGTATCGGCGGAGTAGCCGCTGATCTACCTTATGGATGGATCGATAAATGTTTAGATTTTTGTGATTATTTTTTAACAGGGATTGCTGAATACCAAAAACTTATTACACGAAATCCTATTTTTTTAGAACGAGTTGAAGGAGTGGGTATTATTGGTGGAGAAGAGGCAATAAATTGGGGTTTATCAGGACCAATGCTACGAGCTTCCGGAATACAATGGGATCTTCGTAAAGTTGATCATTATGAGTGTTATGACGAATTTGATTGGGAAGTCCAATGGCAAAAAGAAGGAGATTCATTAGCTCGTTATTTAATACGAATAGGTGAAATGGCAGAATCCATCAAAATTATTCAACAGGCTCTAGAAGGAATTCCAGGGGGCCCCTATGAGAATTTAGAAATTCGACGCTTTAATAGACTAAAATATCCTGAATGGAATGATTTTGAATATCGATTTATTAGTAAAAAGCCATCTCCTGCTTTTGAATTGTCGAAACAAGAACTTTATGTGAGAGTTGAAGCCCCAAAGGGGGAATTGGGAATATTTTTGATAGGAGATCAGAGTGTTTTTCCTTGGAGATGGAAAATTCGTCCGCCGGGTTTTATAAATTTGCAAATTCTTCCTCAGTTAGTTAAAAAAATGAAATTGGCTGATATTATGACGATACTAGGTAGCATAGATATTATTATGGGAGAAGTTGATCGTTGAAATGATAATTGATACAACAGAAGTACAGGCTATCAAATCTTTTTCCAAATTAGAATCCTTAAAAGGGTTTTATGAAACTATATGGATGCTTGTGCCTATTTTGATTCTCGTATTGGGAATCACAATAGGTGTACTAGTAATTGTGTGGTTAGAAAGAGAAATATCCGCGAGTATACAACAACGTATTGGACCTGAATACGCCGGTCCTTTGGGAATTCTTCAAGCTCTAGCAGACGGGATAAAACTACTTTTTAAAGAGAACCTTCTTCCATCTAGAGGAGATACACGTTTATTTAGTATCGGGCCCTCTATAGCAGTCATATCAATTATACTAAGTTATTCAGTAATTCCTTTTGGCTATCGCCTTGTTCTAGCCGATCTCAGTATTGGTGTTTTTTTATGGATTGCCATTTCAAGTATTGCTCCAATTGGACTTCTTATGTCAGGATATGGATCAAATAATAAATATTCCTTTTTAGGTGGTTTACGGGCTGCTGCCCAATCAATTAGTTATGAAATACCATTAACTCTATGTGTGTTATCAATATCTCTACGTGTGATTCGTTGAGACATAAGTCTTCTTCCATTTCTTTTTAGGTTTCTAATAATAAAATAAAAATGAAACGTATTTAATAGATATATCTTTCTTTTTTTATTCACTAGCCTGGATTCATAAATTAAACTAGATAGTTAGATGAGTGAAAGAAAACAGCTTCGAAATTATTCGCAGTAAAAAATTTGAATCTCATTTCCTATGTACAAGGGCAAGGATTAAACGAAAATAACCATAAGCAGTCAAGACTCTTTACCCCAAGATTGGTTACTAAGTCATCATGTCTTGAAGCGGGTTGAAAAGAACAAACAACTCTATGGAGTTTTTACTCTACTTTTGTATGTATGCCCATATATGAATTACTATAGAGATTGAGAAAAAATGAGTGGATGATTAGGAACACCAAAGTACACAAAGGATTCGTAATAGAGATTATGTAAGTTATCTAAAGAGACTTTTATACATAAAAGAAAAACTAATTGGGGCTTTAAATTTGTAGAAATGATCAAGTAGTACTCCCAAAAATAAAATTCCGATCCAGAGTATGCTCCTATCCACCGATTATATGAATAACTATCAGGAACGAAGTAATCCTTTACTTTGTTTTATTTTAAACCTAACTAAAAAAAAGCAATAAAAGGAACGAAAAGAAGATATGGAATTGCAAAAAAAAAATCTTTTTTATCTGATATCCATATCAATGGAAATGCAATTTTTGTCATGTCATAAATAATGAATGTTTAATTCTTTTTCGTAATAGAAAAAACTAAAGTGAACTATTTATTAATATTGGTAAAAAGAGTATTTTATTAAAGGACCTAGGTTACTACTCAAAAAAATTTAAATTCTTAAACTTAAAGTAAAGGATAAGATCAATTCCGAAGCACTTTTTTATAGTATAGCAGACAGAATTCCATTGGTCTAATTCAGGAACTTTCGATTGATTTTAACTTTATCTATCCTGCAAGCATATCAAGATTAAAGAATATCGAATCAGTCTCTAGATTTATTTATGGCTCTCGAGGAGCCGTATGAGGTGAAAATCTCATGTACGGTTCTGGAATAGCGATGATTAGAGTGATCTTATCATCGACTATGATTATCTAACAGTTCAAGTACAGTTGATATAGTTGAGGCGCAGTCCAAATACGGTTTTTGGGGATGGAATTTGTGGCGGCAACCTATAGGGTTTTTTGTTTTTATAATTTCTTCTCTAGCAGAATGTGAGAGATTGCCTTTTGATTTACCAGAAGCAGAAGAAGAATTAGTAGCAGGTTATCAAACCGAATATTCAGGTATCAAATTTGGTTTATTTTATGTTGCTTCCTATTTAAATCTACTAGTCTCTTCACTATTTGTAACAGTTCTTTACTTGGGTGGTTGGAATCTCTCTATTCCATACATATTGATTCCTGAGTTTTTGGAAATAAATAAAGCGTATGGAGTCTTTGGAACAACAATAGGTATTTTCATTACATTAGCGAAAACTTTTTTGTTTTTGTTCATTTCTATCGCAACAAGATGGACTTTGCCTAGATTGAGAATGGACCAATTATTAAATCTTGGATGGAAATTTCTTTTACCTATTTCTTTAGGTAATCTATTATTAACAACTTCTTCCCAACTTCTTTCATTATAAATTTGAAAAAAAAAAATCGAATATTTTATATTTACTATATTCAAAATATTAAAAAATTTAAATTCAATTCACAATTTGTATCAAACAAGAGAAAGAAACAAAATTCAATTTATTATTGATATTTACTATATGTTTCCCATGGTAACTGGGTTCATCAATTATGGTCAACAAACAGTACGGGCGGCAAGGTACATTGGTCAAGGTTTTATGATTACCCTTTCTCATGCCAACCGTTTACCTGTAACTATTCAATATCCTTATGAAAAATTGATCACATCAGAGCGTTTTCGTGGTCGAATCCACTTTGAATTTGATAAATGCATTGCTTGTGAAGTATGTGTTCGTGTATGTCCTATAGATCTACCTGTTGTTGATTGGAAATTGGAAACGGATATTCGAAAGAAACGATTGTTTAATTACAGCATTGATTTCGGAATCTGTATATTTTGTGGTAATTGTGTTGAGTATTGCCCAACTAATTGTTTATCAATGACTGAAGAATATGAGCTTTCCACTTATGATCGTCACGAATTAAATTATAATCAAATTGCTCTGGGTCGTTTACCAATATCAATAACAGATGATTACACAATTCGAACAATTTCGAATTCGCCTCAAACAAACGAGAAATCTTGTGATGGAAGAAATTACTAAGGTTCTTTTATTTAATTGAAAATTCAAAAAGTTTCTTTTTTCTGTTGGTCAATAATTCAAAATCCTGGCTATTCTATTCACTATTCTCTTAATTGATGAAAATCCCAACTTAATTTGTATTGAAAATCTGTTTACTGTAATGATTTCAAATAGTTTTAGTTTCGAATTACTCTTTCAGGTAAAAAAAGAGTGCAATGGATCCAAAAACTTTAAAGAGTGCAATGGATCCAAAAACTTTAATATGTATAGCAAATTAGGATTTCATTTAATTAGCAATTAGTAACGCATGAACTTCTTTTTTCCTGTTCAAGTCAACAAGATCATGAAAAATTCCAATTTTTTTATTTCTTATTTTACATATAATGGATTTACCTGGACCAATACATGATTTTCTTTTAGTCTTTCTGGGGTCAAGTCTTATATTAGGGGGTCTTGGAGTGGTATTATTTACCAATCCCATTTTTTCTGCCTTTGCACTGGGATTGGTTCTTGTTTGTATATCTTTATTTTATATTCTAGCAAACTCTCATTTTGTAGCTTCTGCACAACTCCTTATTTATGTGGGAGCCATAAATGTTTTAATAATATTTGCTGTAATGTTCATGAGTGGGCCAGAATATGGCAAAGATTTTCAGCTTTGGACTGTTGGGGACGGGGCTACTTCGTTGGTTTGTGCAAGTCTTTTTATTTCATTAATTATTACTATTCTAAATACGTCATGGTATGGAATTATTTGGACTACAAGATCAAACCAGATTCTAGAACAAGACTTGATAACTACTAGTCAACAAATTGGAATTCATTTATCAACAGATTTTTTTCTTCCATTTGAATTCATTTCAATAATTCTTTTAGTTGCTTTAATAGGTGCAATTTCTGTGGCTCGTCAATAAGTCAATAATTCATTTTTCAAACTAGCAATTCAAATAAAAATAAAATTTTATCGTTATCGTATTCCTTTCCAGTGAATTTTTTTGGAATTGACGCATAAAACGTAAATACTTTTAGTTTGATTTATTAACAAACTTTTTTTGTTCTAAATTTCTTCTATTTGAACTTATTATATTCTAGGCAATCAAATCGGTTTAATTGTTGTTCATATTGAAATGAATCGAGATTGATAAGGAGTTGGTCAATGATGCTCGAACATGTACTTGTTTTGAGTGCCTATTTATTTTCTATCGGACTATATGGATTAGTGACGAGCCGAAATTTGGTTCGGGCTCTTATGTGTCTTGAACTTCTATTGAATGCAGTTAATTTAAATTTTGTAACATTTTCTGATTTTTTTGATAGTCGTCAATTAAAAGGAAACATTTTCTCAATTTTTGTTATAGCTATTGCAGCCGCTGAAGCAGCTATTGGGCCGGCTATTGTTTCCTCAATTTATCGTAACCGAAAATCAATTCGTATCAATCAATCGCAGTTATTGAATAAATAATCTTTTTTTTTTATTCTTTTATATTATATTAGAATTATATAAATTGAAATTTTTATAGTCATCAAGGTATAATCATACTTTCAAAAATGTAATAAATCAAAGTATTTTGGACCTCTTTTTTTTTTTTTTTTTTTTTCTAATAAGCCGATCCCATCCAGAAGTAGATTGATTCAAAAATTCTGGTAAATCATTGATTCGTCTGGTATTTGAATATTTGGTTCATTTACTTTACTAGAACTAGATCGAAAATTAATGAAGTTTAAAAAATTATAGATTCAATGTCACATTCAGTAAAGATTTATGATACATGTATAGGGTGTACTCAATGTGTACGAGCTTGTCCTACGGATGTATTAGAAATGATACCTTGGGATGGATGTAAGGCTAAACAAATAGCTTCCGCTCCAAGAACAGAGGACTGTGTCGGTTGTAAGAGATGTGAATCTGCCTGTCCAACCGATTTTTTAAGTGTTCGAGTTTATTTAGGTCCTGAAACAACCCGCAGTATGGGTCTAGCTTATTGATACGTTTCAGAAAACTCCACTTGAATCCATTCTATTTGGATTTTTTTTACCGAAAAAAACCCGTACCAAAAATTTTTTGGGTACGGGTTTTTTTGGCTCAAGTGTATCTTGTCTTTACCATGAATTATTTTCCTTGGTTAACTACAATTGTAGTTTTGCCCATATTTGCAGGTTCTTTAATTTTCTTTCTTCCGTATAGAGGAAATAAGGTTATCCGGTGGTATACGATATGTATTTCAATACTAGAGCTTCTTCTAACAACCTATGCATTCTGCTATCATTTCCAACCGGACGATCCATTAATCCAACTGGCAGAGGATTATAACTGGATAAAATTTTTTGATTTTCACTGGAGATTAGGAATAGATGGACTTTCAATAGGACCCATTTTACTGACGGGATTCATCACCACCTTAGCTACTTTAGCGGCTTGGCCAGTTACTCGAGATTCTCGATTATTCCATTTCCTGATGTTAGCAATGTACAGTGGCCAAATAGGATCATTTT